TCATATAATCTCCTCGTCTAGCTAAACTATAAAAAAAGAACTCTGTCCTTTTTTTTATTCTTTTTTTTTTTTTGAAAAAAAAAAAAAGAATATTTAATTTAATAATTTATAATTTAATTTCCCTATTTGGATATTTGTAAACAGAATAAAAAACCTATTCTATTTACAAATGTATTTTCCAAAATTTTTAATTTTCAATAATAATAATGAGACTTATTAGAATTAAGCTAGAATTTGAGACCAAGTTTTATGTCAATTTCAAAAAAACCTCCGTTTTTCGCAACATTCCTTAAAAAAAAGTTTCCATTAAACTAAAAGCATAAGGGGAAGGAAGAAAGCGAATCGATGTACTAATTCCCCATCCTCAAATTAGTCCTTCCCAAGGATTGTTGTCTCGATGAAAAATTGTAGGAGTTAAATCTTGATAGAATTAAAAAAACTATCAGAATTTTCTTTTTTATAGGATTAAACAAAAGGATTCGCAAATAAAAGCGCTAATGCTACAACCAGGCCATAAATTGTTAAAGCTTCCATAAAAGCCAAACTAAGCAATAAAGTACCTCGTATTTTTCCTTCTGCCTCAGGTTGTCTCGCGATACCTTCGACAGCTTGACCCGCAGCTGTACCTTGACCAACTCCAGGTCCAATAGAAGCAAGCCCAACAGCCAACCCAGCAGCAATAACCGAAGCAGCAGAAATCAGTGGATTCATGATAAGTTCCTCACACCAAAATAAAGAAATAGTTAATGATACAATCATCCGATGACTTAGGACTTAATTATAATTAAGTCATCGCTAAGATTCATCCAGCCAAAAAAACAAAAAACTTAAATTGAACTAATATAATAATATTATTGAATCAAAGAATTACTTTGATATTAGTTCCTATCCACGGGATTTTTTTTAATTCATAATATATATATATATACGACTTTTTTATGCCATTTCTTTTTTGTGAACCATTATTTGAATTCTTCGTTCTTTTTTTATCACTTTTTTCAGCCAATTCACAGATAAAAAGGAAGAACTTCTAATGGAATCCCTATCTAAATCGAAATTCACAAACGTAGTGGGACAGATTATATAGATTTTTAACTCATATATACCTAGTCAATATCAAATATCACATATACAAGTGTTTCTTACATAACGTAAACCAACTATTCTATAATTGGGCTAACAACGAATAAAAAAAAGTTAATGATGACCCTCCATAGATTCACCTATATAAGCCGCAGCTAAAGTGGCAAAAATGAGAGCTTGAATCCCGCTTGTAAACAATCCAAGGAACATGACAGGTATAGGAACCACTAAAGGTACTAAAGAAACAAGAACAACAACTACTAATTCATCGGCTAATATATTTCCGAAAAGTCGAAAACTAAGTGATAGGGGTTTTGTAAAATCTTCTAAGATGTTAATGGGTAAAAGAATTGGAGTTGGTTGAATGTATTTGCTGAAATACCCTAATCCTTTTTTGCTAAGACCCGCATAAAAATAGGCTACTGATGTGAGTAAAGCTAAAGCAACCGTCGTATTTATATCATTCGTTGGTGCTGCTAACTCCCCTTGAGGTAACTGGATAATTTTCCACGGTAAAAGGGCTCCTGACCAGTTAGAAACAAAAATAAATAAAAACAGGGTTCCAATAAAGGGAACCCATGGACCATATTCTTCTCCAATCTGGGTTTGACTTACGTCTCGAATGAATTCAAGGACAAATTCAAAGAAATTTTGGCCGTCAGTTGGAATGGTTTGAGGATTGCGAACCGCTATAACTGCGGAACCTAATAAGATAGCAATTACAACCCACGAAGTAATAAGGACTTGGGCGTGGACTTGGAAACCCCCTATTTGCCAATAGAAATGTTGGCCTACTTCGACACCAGATATCTCATATAACCCTTCTTTTATTAGTGTGTTGATGGAACATGATAAAACATTCATATTGCCCTCTGACAGAAATAAGAACTTTAAATTATTTTGATTCAAGATCCCCCTTTTTTACTTAAATTTAATTTTAATTTTATATTTTAGTTTTGGATACCAACTAAACTAATCACACAATATCCCCTGTTTTTTATCTCTTTTTCTTTTGTATGATTCGGGAGTAGTAACCGATTTTATAAATCGAAATACAGGGAGCCCTCCCTCAAAAAAAATTTGATTTATTTATCTTATTATTAATCAAGAATTTTGTATATAGCTAGAACGACCCTCACAAATTGCGAATACTAATTTGTTAAGAATGAATCGAATTGAAGCTATAGCGTCATCATTTGCTGGAATAGAAATATCCGCGAGATCGGGATTACAATTTGTATCGATTAAAGAAATGGTTGGAATTCCCAAAGTTATACATTCTCTAAGAGCCGTATATTCTTCTTGCTGATCGATGATGATTACAATATCAGGCAAGCCCGTCATATATTTAATCCCCCCTAGATATGTTTCCAAGCGAGATAATTGTCTCTTCAACACAGCTGCATCCCTTTTCGGA